CCCCTGTCGGCTCTCTGTGAAATACTCGTTTGGCCGAGGACTTCCAAATACATCGTAAGCTAAACCTGTACTGACGAATAACCAACCCGCAATGAATAGGGAAGGTATAGTAATGCTATGAATGACCCAGTATCGAATACTGGTAATAATATCAGCAAAAGAACGTTCTCCCGTGCTTCCAGACATGCTGAGCTCCAAAAATTCTTGTACATTAAAAAAAGGGAATTGATTCCGCGAAAGATGGGATCAGTAAAGAGAAAACCACTGATATTTCATCTTTGTGAGATTGTCAATTTTGTACCAAAGGTGTATTTAGAGTATACCGAATCAGTATAGCTATCCTTCCTCTGGCACAGCAACGCAGTCTCGATCAGTATCGAAATGAAATACTACAGAATTTATTTCTTATTTTTTGTTCCTTGTCTATGCATAATTGCAGCATAATTGTATGTTATTCAATAGATCAATAGAAAATTCCTCAAATAAATTCTTTATAAGGTTTCCATTATTGACTTCGAAATAGAAAGTAAAGGTCTTGGGAAAGTGTGAATCAATGGGTTCTACTAATTCCTGAAAGTGAAAGATAGTATTATCTTCACACAATTTAATTATATCTAAAATTGATAAACCCTTTTTATGGTTCCCATTTTTTTGTTCGAATATTTTCATTTATTTCAAGTAATTGATTGGTCGTACAAAAAATATACTATTACTATACTATAATAGAAATAGATTGATTAGAGTAGATAGTATTTGATGAAAGAAACAGAACATAGTTGGAACAATCAATATTTGCAATGCAACCATTGTTACATTAGATCCAAAACAAGGGTTCTTTCTTGTTCTTGACCGAACTACAAGATGGAACTTCTTGATATGGAAAAACAGAATATGGAATAGAACCTAAAAGGATAAGGGAAGTTGCTTTTCTTCGAATCGAGTTGGACTCGAAATAAAAAATGAAAATAAAGGTTTTTCGATAAACCCCCGGATCCTTTTTTTCTTCTGATTTGAGATATTATGGACAATTACTCAACCTATTACTGAATCCAATGGTTTAAAGTAAGTATAAAATTCAAAAATGGAAACTTAGGTAAGTGTTTTATCAACATATGTATCAAAAGAAGATATCTAATTTAGCTCTTTCATGCTTACTATAACGAGTTATTTCGGTTTTCTATTGGCTGCTTCAACTATAACCCCAGCTCTATTGATTGGTTTGAACAAGATACGACTTATTTGAAATGAATTGAATGAACAAATTCATAAAAATCTCTCCTTCAGGTATTCTACGGTCCTTTCCCGTGTCAATTGTGAATTCTTGGTCATATTGGTAACTCTTGGTCATTGAGATTCATGGATTTTTCAGATTAATATTTAGGGATAGATCTTACCTTTCTTTTTATCTCCTCAAACAAATCGAAATGATTGAAGTTCTTCTATTTGGAATCGTCTTAGGTCTAATTCCTATTACTTTAGCAGGATTATTTGTAACTGCATATTTACAATACAGACGCGGTGATCAGTTGGACCTTTGATTGAATAACATTTTTTTTTTGATTGACCTCCTCCTTGCAGGAGGTCAAATTCAAGTTGCAATTCAACTGTGTTTTGTTAAGTTTTTTTTATTGTGATTCGAAATAACATAAACGGAATCACGCTCTGTAGGATTTGAACCTACGACATCGGGTTTTGGAGACCCGCGTTCTACCGAACTGAACTAAGAGCGCTTTTTTATGACAGGAGATACGATTGTAAAGAAAAGGATTTTCTCATTTTTGTACCCCCAATGCGTCTTGTATACATTGGTATGCAAAAATGAAAGATTATGTCCAATTTTATTTAATTGATCTCACTCAGATCCCAGTCAATTAATCCCTCGTTACCACCCATAGGAAAAGTAATAGGTAGGGATGACAGGATTTGAACCCGTGACATTTTGTACCCAAAACAAACGCGCTACCAAGCTGCGCTACATCCCTTTTACAAAATTTTTGTACAGTGTCATTGTACAAAATCCATGTCTTGTTTTCCACATCGTTATTTTTTCCTCGATCCATATACAATTTTCTTGTCATTTCTTCTTTTTGGTTTCATATAATAAAAGAATTATATACATCTGAAACCTAACGTATAAAAAAGATGACTATTTTGCTTAGGAAGAAGAGGGTCTCTTTTTCTTTTTTAGGGACAGGGGTAGGAAAATCTTATCTACTGTTCATTGTACATATCCATTTTTGTTAGGAATTCCGTACAAAAAAATACAAATGATCTTGAACTACAGCATCTGACCATATATGTATTACAATAAATAAGGAGGATTTTCAATGCGAGATATAAAAACATATCTTTCCACAGCGCCTGTGCTAACTACTCTATGGTTTGGGTCTTTAGCGGGTCTATTGATAGAAATTAATCGTTTATTTCCGGATGCTTTGTCATTCCCTTTTTTCTAGATTATTAGTATTAGTTATTAATATTATTAATATAATAAATATAATATGCGAAAAAAAGGAAGAAAATGTGAGATACAATTCTACGTGACGTGACTAAAACTTAAACTTAGTCCCCCTTTTTTTCAGTTCTTTAGGATAGGAAGGAAAGAGAAAGAAAAAGTATATTGAACCTCAGCAAAAATCCGGTGGATCTAAGATCCCATTTTGGAGAACAGAAATAGAAAGGGGGGTTCAGTCTAAGGTAAAAAAAAAGCTCCACGAAATCATAGCATAAAAAAAAGATACTTAAATGAAATACTGGGATTAGGATAGGAATAATTGATAGTTAGAAAAAAATTGTATTACTTACATTATTACTATATATATAATAATATTCTATTAATATTAATTAGAATTACAACAAAATATTTAGAAATTCCATTTCTAATTAGTAACTTCTATTGATATTGATTTTTTTTTCTTTTTTGTTCTTTTCGTCTTCTTAGGTTCGGGTCGAAAACAGAAGAGTTAAGTTGATCAAACAAAAATACAAAGGGGGTTCATGGCTAAGGGTAAAGATATCCGAGTTAGAGTTATTTTGGAATGTACCAGTTGTGTCCAAAATGGTGTCAATAAGGAATCGCCAGGCATTTCTAGATATATTACTCAAAAGAATCGGCACAATACACCCAGTCGATTAGACTTGAGAAAATTTTGTCGATATTGTCACAAGCATAGGATTCATGGGGAAATAAAGAAATAAATCGAACCTGTGTTTGATCTTTCAAGGGGGCAGGAAAAGGAAGAACTTAACATATCTTAACATAAACATATATATAATATACAAATAAAAATATAGAATATACAAAAAAACCTATTTCGGTCGGATCTGAAATGAATAAAGAAAATAAAGAAATAGAATTTTAGAGATAAGGAATAAACCATGGATAAATCCAAGCAACCTTTTCGTAAATCCAAGCGAGCTTTTCGTAGGCGTTTTCCCCCAATTGAATCGGGGGATCGAATTGATTATAGAAACATGAGTTTAATTAGTCGATTTATTAGTGAACAAGGAAAAATATTATCTAGACGGGTGAATAGATTGACCTTGAAACAACAACGATTAATTACTATTGCTATAAAACAAGCTCGTATTTTATCTTTGTTACCTTTTCTTAATAATGAAAAACAGTTTGAGAGAGCCGAGTCAATCCCTAGAACTACCGGTCCTAGAACCAGAAACAAATAGATATACTCTTCCATTGATTCAAAACTTCAATCGGAATTCAAGCTCAGATTGATGTTTTGTTCGAAAAGCCTCAAATCCAGATTTGATTGTTGTGTTATAAGAAACAACAAATAGGGAAAGAATAAATCTTTTTTTTTTTTTTGAAAGATGTTCGTTCATTTCTACTACTTATCTTATCTGAATTTTTTTTATTCTATCTTCCCGGAGTCCATTCTCCGGGGAATGCAATTCGGTTTCAATCATTCCTATATATGACTTTAGAATGTCTTTTATTTCATAATTTTATTGGAAATCATGTAAAGACAATTTTTATTTGATATAGCTATTTGCGCAAGTATTTTACGATTAAGAAGTAATTGCTTCTTGTACAGATTGTGTATTAATCTACTATAACTATAGAATACCCCTTTCTCACGAGCCGCTGCATTTATCCGAGCGATCCACAAACGACGAAAGTCCCTCTTTTGCCTGCCCCTATCTCGATGAGAGGAAACCAAAGCTCTCATTTTCTGTTGAGTAATGGTTCGAGTAAGTCTTGAATGCGCCCCTATAAAGGTTGATGCAAATAAACGAATTTTTGTTCGACGTCTCCGAGCTATATATCCTCGTCTAACTCTGGTCATTGAATCAAATTACACTTTAATGAATGAATAACTAATTGATTTCTCTTCTTTCAGTCATCCTTTTATCCCCCGGTTGATTAATAACAAAACGGATTATTCCGATATATAAAATATAAATTCCAATGGCTTTTGCTACTATGACCTTCCCAACCACTATTTTGAATCCTTCCAGGTAAAATACCTAGAAATAAGAAATTCTAACAATATTAAATAAAAGCAAAAAATAGTGGGTTCCATCGTTTCTATGGTTATTTCATAAACGGTGAGGTCCTCTCTATACACCGGAGCCTCTTCTTTCATTTAATCAAATGTTATTGTAAACTTGTATAGTTCACTCTCTTTGGCTCTACCAATCAATTATACAGTAATAGATCTTTTCACAAAAAAGGCTATCCATACAGTGACGGCATTTAATTATGAAAGTTGGCTAGGTAGCTGACCTTGTTAGTCCGTTCTTTCAAGAAAGGGAGCATAACCTTTTTGCTTCTTGTAGTACTATTTCCTCCGCTTAATGGATAACTATTTGCTACCAATGGGGAATTGCTTTTCATCTCAAATTGAGGTGATTGGATTTGCACCAATGGAAACCATAAATTTCATACACAAAAAATATAGGTATATGATAGATCCTCATCCTCATTTTTAGATAGTAAAAATGGCTTTTTCCACTCTATCTATCCTATTGGTGATTGGCACTGGAAAAATGGTTTCGTTTGTTCGAACTCATGATCTAAACGAGTCGCACATACACCCTAGTACATGTTCCCCGACGCTGAGGACATCCTCGAAGTGCGGGGGATTTCGTGATTTTTCTTATTGGCTGTCTTGTGTTTCTAATAAGTTGTTTAATTGTCGGCATATCATACATATATATAATAAAATAGGTTGGTTTAGATCGATCTTAACCTGATGATTGATGATTATGAATTATTTCTATTCAATATCAAATCACGAAAAATTCGAATTCTGATTTGAAACGGAATCATGTATTTACACGAAATCTCCAGTATTTTCATTTTCGACCGCTACAAGATCAACAATACCATGAGCTTGGGCTTCTGTTGCTGACATAAAAACATCCCTTTCCATGTCTTCGGATATAACCCATAAAGGGTTGCCCGTTCTTTGTACATAAACCTTTGTGAGGGTTTCGCGAAGTTTCAGTAGTTCTTCCGCTTCCAGGATAAATTCCCCCGCTTGTGCCTCATAAAAAGAACTAGCAGGTTGGTGAATCATGACCCTGATAATATTGATATAACATCATGCATGAACGGTTCTTCTATCTTGCAGGATTGGGCTAAAGTAAGGGATAAAAAAACAAGAAGAAAAAAAAAACAAATAGAATGGAACAGCCGTACAGGCATCTTTTGTGCATTGCATACGGCTCTGCAATGGCATTTCTTCCTCCCTTCTCTTCAATTTCTATTCTATCGAAGAAAAAAATAGAATCCATCCGATCCAGATCGTTGAATGATCCATTTACCACCCTTCCTTTCGTATTGTAGGAGTCAAAAAATACTATGATGGTTCTGTTGCTTTCTATATTTATCTCGTCTGTGATTTAGCAATCCCAAAGTTTCTTTTTTTTTTCATTTTCGTACTCTTTCTTTCGTAACGTAACTATCATAAAGATAAAGAGACTTCTGGTGTGGAAGAAAAATGGTTTGTGACGCTGAAATGTACTCCTGACACATAAGATCAAATCGGAATAACCTTTGTTTCATACTACTATCTCGATACAAAATCTCATGTTAGGAAAAACAATACTAGTTTGTTCATATCGAACTCGAAGTGCCATGCTATTATTACCTATTTTTCATATTATTCACATTCGATATGGCGAAGGCATAGTCTTCTTCTTTTTTTTTTTCAAATAAAAACTCATTGGCGCCAAGCGTGAGGGAATGCTAGACGTTTGGTAATTTCTCCTCCGACCAGAATGAAAGATCCCATTGAAGCGGCTAATCCCATGCAAATTGTATGCACATCGGGCGAAACAAATTGCATAGTATCATAAATGGCTATTCCTGGTATTACCCATCCGCCGGGAGAGTTTATAAACAAATAAAGATCCCTAGTATCATCTTCTATACTGAGATATACCATGAGACCAACAAGTTGATTTGAGATCTCACTATCAACTTCTTGGCCTAAAAAAAGTAATCTTTCTCGATAAAGTCGGTTGATTAGGACAAAATTGTATCCCCTTTGAACCGTACGCGCATCTTTGGATGCATACGGTTCAAAAAAATTGTGAAAAAAGAATCAATGTGTCGATTCCAATCCTATCTCTTTTTTTTGTAACAGATTTCCGTTTTTCTAATGAAAATAAAGGGGTTTTTCTTCTATTTTTCAAAAAAAAAACATAAGTTTTGGCTCCCTTCCATATCCCTAAAAAAAAAAAAAGAATTTACTGAACTTCATTTTTTGTATTAACCTTTCATTGATGTATTGTTTCGTCGAGATTCAAATCACGATGTCATTTTCTTGTTCCTGAATGGGTCCTTTCAATTCTTTTAGGTTCATGTTCTACTCCGGGGAAAGATCTATCCGAATTCTATTTGCACATATAGGACAAATAATCTCAGTACCATTTCTTTTTGCTACGACTTTAAAAATTCGTTTTATGCCTCTCCCAAACTATTCGATGTATTCATCATATTGGTTGGCATGTCAGTTTGAGATCACTCCTATAATTGAATTAAATATTACGAATCGTCTATGCTACAAGCGGTAATTGTACATATATTACTATTACCAATTTGTTTGGTATTTTCTGAACGGAGCCTGGATATTTGATTTTTTTAGTCCAAGTCAACCATAAATTCTTCTAATTGATAATATTGATCCTCAATAGAAATTGATCCAATTTCACTTCACGCTCCGAATGATTGAAGAACCAATCAATACAATATTTCTTGGGCGAAACAGAGGATATCTCGATCGGGGGAGAAAACGGGTAAATCCCATATGACCCAATATGTCTGACAAGTCGCACTATACGTCAACCCAAACTGCATCTTCCTCTCCAGGACTCCGAAAAGGTACTTTTGGAACACCAATGGGCATTAAATTAAAGAAAAAAATTAAGTACTATACTTCACTTTAATACGGAAACGTAAGAATGAGTTTATTGTCTTCATCATTTTTTTCTGTTTATTCTACTAGTTTATACATAAATGGGAAGGTTTTTAGAGAAAGAGAGAATGAATAAATACAAATTTTAATGAAGGGATCAATCGTTCTAATAATAAACAAGTATCCATCCATTCGTTCCCACAAAATGGGACCGATGCTCCCATTGCGTATTGGTACTTATCGGGTATAGAATAGATCTGCTTCTCTTTGTTCTTACGAACAGAATTCTTCCGTTATTTTAAACGGAATAGAATAAATAGTAACCTTTTCTCATACAGAATCCGCTCAAAAGTACATAGTATATTCCAATGCGATAAAGTTACATAGTGTCTATTTTTCTTTGATAAAGGGGTATTTCCATGGGTTTGCCTTGGTATCGTGTTCATACTGTCGTATTGAATGATCCCGGTCGATTGCTTTCTGTCCATATAATGCATACGGCTCTAGTTTCTGGTTGGGCCGGTTCTATGGCTCTATACGAATTAGCGGTTTTTGATCCCTCTGACCCCGTTCTTGATCCAATGTGGAGACAAGGTATGTTCGTTCTACCCTTCATGACTCGTTTAGGAATAACCAATTCGTGGGGTGGTTGGAGTATTTCAGGAGGAACTGTAACGAATTCAGGTATTTGGAGTTATGAAGGCGTAGCAGGTGCACATATTGTGTTTTCTGGCTTGTGCTTTTTGGCGGCCATATGGCATTGGGTGTATTGGGACCTAGAAATATTCTGTGATGAACGTACGGGAAAACCCTCTTTGGATTTGCCCAAGATCTTTGGAATTCATTTATTTCTCTCAGGGGTGGCTTGCTTTGGCTTTGGCGCATTTCATGTAACAGGTTTATATGGTCCTGGAATATGGGTGTCCGATCCTTATGGACTAACTGGAAAAGTACAATCTGTAAGCCCAGCGTGGGGCGCGGAAGGTTTTGATCCTTTTATTCCGGGAGGAATCGCTTCTCATCATATTGCAGCGGGTACACTGGGCATATTAGCGGGCCTATTCCATCTTAGTGTCCGTCCGCCTCAACGTCTATACAAAGGATTACGTATGGGCAATATTGAAACTGTACTTTCTAGTAGTATCGCTGCTGTTTTTTTTGCAGCTTTTGTTGTTGCTGGAACTATGTGGTATGGTTCAGCAACTACCCCAATCGAGTTATTTGGTCCCACTCGTTATCAGTGGGATCAGGGATACTTCCAGCAAGAAATATATCGAAGAGTTGGTGCCGGACTAGCCGAAAATCTGAGTTTATCGGAAGCTTGGTCTAAAATTCCCGAAAAATTAGCTTTTTATGATTACATTGGTAATAATCCGGCAAAAGGGGGATTATTCAGAGCGGGTTCAATGGACAGTGGGGATGGAATAGCTGTTGGATGGTTAGGCCACCCCGTCTTTAGAGATAAAGAAGGGCGCGAGCTTTTTGTACGTCGTATGCCTACTTTTTTTGAAACATTCCCGGTAGTTTTGGTAGATGGAGACGGAATTGTGAGGGCAGATGTTCCTTTTCGAAGGGCAGAATCAAAGTATAGTGTTGAACAAGTAGGTGTAACTGTTGAGTTCTATGGTGGCGAACTCAATGGAGTCAGTTATAGTGATCCTGCTACTGTAAAAAAATATGCTAGACGTGCACAATTAGGTGAAATTTTTGAATTAGACCGGGCTACTTTGAAATCCGATGGTGTTTTTCGTAGTAGTCCAAGGGGTTGGTTCACTTTTGGGCATGCTTCGTTTGCTTTGCTCTTCTTTTTCGGACACATTTGGCATGGCGCTAGAACCTTGTTCAGAGATGTTTTTGCTGGTATTGATCCAGATTTGGATGCTCAAGTGGAATTTGGAGCATTCCAAAAACTTGGGGACCCAACTACAAGGAGACAAGCAGCTTGATACAAGATTGCTCTGGTATCTTTCGCTTCTATTTTTTTTTTTATTTGAATAGGGTACTCGAGAAATATTGACTTGAATCACCTTCTTTTCTTTGATTCTTTCCCTTTTTTATATGATATGGTAAACGACCTCACTCAAACGAATAGGTGTGAAAGCTATAATTGTAAACCACGATCGAATCTATGGAAGCATTGGTTTATACCTTCCTTTTAGTCTCGACTTTAGGGATAATTTTTTTCGCTATCTTTTTTCGAGAACCACCTAAGGTTCCGACTAAAAAATGAAATGATTTTTCATTATATCAACTGAAGTAATGAGCCTCCCATATCGGGCGGCTCATTACTTCAACTAGTCTAGTCCCCGTGTTCTTCGAATGGATCTCTTAATTGTTGAGAGGGTTGCCCAAAAGCGGTATATAAGGCGTACCCCGTAAAGCTTACAAGTAAACCAGATATGAAGATGGCGACTAGGGTTGCTGTTTCCATTTTTAGATAATTTCAAGATCACAACGGATCTACGATAAGATAGTTTATTTACAACTACAACGGAATGGTATACAAAGTCAACAGATCTCAACCAATGATTAAATAGGATTTATGGCTACACAAACCGTTGAGGGTAGTTCTAGATCTAGGCCAAGACAAACTACCGTAGGGAATTTATTGAAAC